AGGAACAGCTCTTCAAATTTCGACTTTTTCTTCTTATTTATTTTACCATTGTATAACTCATAATCATATCTCATTAACTAACTATTTGAAACTTGAGCTTGACAATTTAAAACGGGCTGTTCAAGTAATTCAAAGTAAATATTATTTAATGGATGAAAAGGGGGGAGTTTATAATCCCAATCCGTGCAGTAACATCATTTTGAACCCATTCAACTTGAATTGGGATTTTCTTCATCATAATTATGATGAAGAAAGATCCACAATAATTTGCTTGGGACAGCTTATTTTTGAAAATCTATGTATAGCCAAAAACGGACCACACCTAAAATCGGGTCAAGTTATAATTGTTCAAGTCGACTCGCTAGTAATAAGATCCGCTAATCCTTATTTGACCGCTCCAGGAGCAACTCTTCATGGTCATTATGGAAAAATCCTTTGCGAAGGCGATACATTAGTTACATTTATATATGAAAAATCAAGATCTGGTGATATAACCCAGGGCCTGCCAAAAGTGGAACAAGTGTTAGAAGTGCGCTCAATTGATTCAATATCGATGAACCTAGAAAGAAGAGTTGACGGTTGGAACGCGCGTATAACACGAATTCTGGGAATTCCTTGGACATTTTTGGTTGGTGCTGAGCTAACTATAGTGCAAAGTCGGATCTCTTTGGTTAATAAGATCCAAAAGGTTTATCGATCTCAGGGGGTACAGATCCATAATAAACATCTAGAAATTATTGTACGTCAAATAACATCAAAGGTGTTGGTTTCCGAAGATGGAATGTCTAATGTTTTTTTACCTGGAGAACTTATTGGATTGTTGCGAGCGGAACGAGCAGGACGCGCTTTGGAAGAAGCGATTTATTACCAAGCCATATTATTGGGAATAACTCGAGCCTCTCTTAATACTCAAAGTTTCATATCTGAAGCTAGTTTTCAAGAAACTGCTCGAGTTTTAGCAAAAGCTGCTCTCAGGAGTCGTATCGATTGGTTGAAAGGTTTGAAAGAGAATGTTGTTCTAGGGAGTATGATACCCGTTGGTACCGGATTCAAAGGATTAATGCGCTTTTCACGGCAACATAATACCTTTTATTTGAAAACAAAAAAGAATAATTTTTTTTGGGGGGAAGTGAGAGATATTTTGTTCTACCACAGAGAATTTTTTGATTCTTCCTCTTTCATTTCAAGGAATTTGCATGATCCCTCAGAAAAATCCTTTATTTATAGGATTTCATAATTCCTAAGTTTTCACTATTTTTGGTCATATGCACAGGGTTTGTTACTATTAATAGTATAGTAGTAATGTAATAAAGATACTAACGAATAGAAGAATATTAACGGCTTAGCTCGTGTAGAAACGGAAAATCTCCGGTAAAAGAATAAGGTTCCATCGGAACAATTTTGTTCAGGGTACCTCGTCTCTCTTTTTTTTTTAATAAGACAAGAAGAGAGAGAGAGAAGGCGTAGGAGAAATGACACGAAGATATTGGAACATTAATTTGAAAGAGATGATGGAATCCGGAGTTCATTTTGGTCATGGTACTAGAAAATGGAATCCGAGAATGGCACCTTATATCTCTGAAAAACGTAAAGGTATTCATATTACAAATCTTACTAAAACTGCCCGTTTTTTATCAGAAGCTTGTGATTTAGTTTTTGATGCAGCAAGTCAGGGAAAACAATTTTTAATTGTTGGTACCAAAAATAAAGCAGCTGATTCAGTAGCACGAGCTGCAATACGGGCTCGGTGTCATTATGTTAATAAAAAATGGCTCGGTGGTATTTTAACGAACTGGGCCACTACAGAAACGAGACTTCATAAGTTCAGAGACCTGAAAATCGAACAAAAGGCGGGGGGGCTCACCCGTCTTCCGAAAAGAGATGCGGCCGTGTTGAAGAGACAGTTATCCCACTTGCAAACATGTTTGGGTGGGATTAACTATATGACGGGGTTACCAAATATTGTAATAATCGTTGATCAGCAAAAAGAATATACAGCTCTCCGAGAATGTATCATTTTGGGAATTCCAACAATTTGTTTAATTGATACAAATTGTGACCCGGATCTCGCAGATCTTTCGATTCCAACGAATGATGACGCTATAGCTTCAATTCGGTTAATTCTTAACAAATTAGTATTTGCAATTTGTGAGGGACGTTCTAGCTATATACGAAATCCTTGATTAATAATAATAAGAGAAATAATTTCTTTTTTGAATTCCCGAGATTTATGTAATCGCTTTCTATTCCTGAATCGTATAACATAAAAATCACATAAAACATATGATAAAAATCGTTGTGGATTTTATGTGGTTAGTTGTTATCCAAAAAAAAATAAAATTCAAGTGGGCAACTTGAAAAAGAGATGGTTGAATCAAAATAATTCCTTTTCAAATTTGATTTAGAGGGCTATATGAATATTCTATTATGTTCCATCAGCACACTAAAAGGATTCTACGATCTATCTGGTGTGGAAGTGGGCCAACATTTCTATTGGGAAATAGGAAGTTTTAAAGTCCATGGCCAAGTACTTATTACGTCTTGGGTTGTAATTGCTATCTTATTAGGTTCAGCTATTATAGCTGTTCGAAATCCACAAACCATTCCCACTGGGAGTCAAAATTTCTTCGAGTATGTCCTTGAATTTATTCGAGACGTGAGCAAAACTCAGATTGGAGAAGAATATGGTTCGTGGGTTCCCTTTATTGGAACTATGTTTCTCTTTATTTTTGTTTCTAATTGGGCGGGGGCGCTTTTACCCTGGAAAATCATAGAGTTACCTCAGGGGGAGTTAGCCGCACCTACAAATGATATAAATACTACCGTTGCTTTAGCTTTGCTTACGTCAGTAGCATATTTCTATGCCGGTCTTACTAAAAAAGGATTAGGTTATTTTAGTAAATACATTCAACCAACTCCAATCCTTTTGCCCATTAATATTTTAGAAGATTTCACAAAACCTTTATCACTTAGTTTTCGACTCTTTGGAAATATACTAGCGGATGAATTAGTAGTTGTTGTTCTTGTTTCTTTAGTACCTTTAGTAGTTCCTATACCTGTCATGTTCCTTGGATTATTTACAAGCGGCATTCAAGCTCTTATTTTTGCAACTTTAGCTGCGGCTTATATAGGCGAATCCATGGAAGGTCATCATTGACTTTTTTTATTTAAATGAATAAAAAACAAGATAATAGAAAGAAAAATGAAATATTAAAGAAATTAAATAATAACTAAAATAAATTATTTAATAATAAATAAATAGTTATAAATAAACGAAAAATAAATTTCAAATGAATTCAATTTTTCAATGGTTCGAAAAACAATTTCTTTGGTTTACGTTATGAAAGAAACGCATGTATATGTGAGATTGTAATTAGTTCTATCTGAGCTTAGTTCTATCTAAAAGATAGAACTTACTCCATTTAATGTGAATTTTGAATAAGTATTCAAATCGAATTCTTTTTTCGTCTATAATATGGGAATTGAATAAAGAAAGAAACTAAATCAACAAAAATCGCATGAAGAATTCAAAAAAGGGTTCATAACTAATAAAGATATGGAAAAACAAAAGTCGTATGAATTTACAAAAATTAGGAATTTAGGAATTACAAAATAGATATCGAAGTAGTTCTAATGATTCAATCTTCAATACTATTATACTTTAATTCGGATCTCTTAGTTCCTTAGACTTAATAAATCTTTTCGATGCAATAATTAAGTCATAATTTTTTGGTTTATTGGATCATTAAGTATCATTAATCTTTTTTTTTTGTATGAGGAATTTATTATGGATCCACTTATTTCTGCTGCTTCTGTTATTGCTGCTGGGTTGGCCGTCGGTCTTGCTTCTATTGGACCTGGGGTTGGCCAAGGGACTGCTGCGGGTCAAGCTGTAGAAGGTATCGCGAGACAGCCCGAGGCAGAGGGAAAAATACGAGGGACTTTATTACTTAGTCTGGCTTTTATGGAAGCTTTAACCATTTATGGATTAGTTGTAGCATTAGCGCTTTTATTTGCGAATCCTTTTGTTTAATCTTTCATCTGAATACTAAATACTCAAAAAAATGTGTTTTTCTTACTGTTCTGGGCTTGATATTTGCTTGTGCGAATTGAAATTGATATCAAGAGTTAATTCCTACAATTACTTTTATTCGTTGGGACAATAACCATAACCATGGGAAGGAATAATTTGAGGATGAGGAATTATTATACTTATTCACTTTCTTCCTTCCCCCCTGATTTATGACTTCCCGTCTTAATCCAATAGAATTTTTGGGGGTAGAAGATAAAAAAAAACCGAAAAATAGAGAATTAGTCTATCTTAAAGAGGAGATCCTATGAAAAATGTAACCGATTCTTTTCTTTCCGCGGGTCACTGGCCATCTGCTGGGAGTTTCGGGTTTAATACCGATATTTTAGCAACAAATCCAATAAATCTAAGCGTAGTGCTTGGTGTATTGATTTTTTTTGGAAAGGGAGTGTGTGCGAGTTGTTTATTTCAAGAATAGGCTGGATCCAACCAGCTGCACTTTTTTCGTTAGAACCGAGGAAAGGGCGCATGATCCCGCGAATTACTTTATGAATAAAATGAATAAATTAATAAATCGTCTTTAAGAACCATAGCATTTCGTGATTGATTGGTAAATATACTTTGATTCTCTATTAACCAATAATATGGGACCATGAATATGGTTAAAGCTAAATCGTTTGAAGTCCAGACGTAGCATGGTACTCTTTCTACTACTAGGTTAATAGTTAATAAAAAACGTTTCGTTTCAAAAAAAAAAGGGGGGGGGGGGGTGAAAGTTGTTTTCGATATAGAACACTCATGTCGATAAAAAAACTTGAGTTCCCTATTAGAAATTATAACTAGAAAAATAAAAATAAAGGCTATTTCACCCCTTTTGTTACAATGCTGAATTGATGACCTATGTATAAAATAAGAAAAATTCTTTGGATAAAAAAAAAAAAGAAACAATTTTGCTGACAATTACTTTCTT